TATACCTCACTCCTTATCTTAATTCCGAATCTATTCTTTGTTTGGAAGAAAATGAAGTCTCTTGTATTTTTGAACTTCGAACTGTCTCCCCATGAAAGGAATGTTTTCAAAAACGATCTAATCACTAATCATTCGAATCTTTGCTGCGAAGTCTATAAATTATACGTCCCCTGGTTGAATCATATCGACTTATTTCGATTTTGACTCTATCTCCCGGTAATATCCGTATAAAACTGCGCCGGATCCTACCTGAAATATAACCTAGAATTAGATCTTCATTATCTAAACGGACCCGGAACATGCCGTTGGGAAGCGATTCAGTAATTAAACCCTCATGAATCAATTTTTGTTCTTTCATTCCAGATAACCCCCTTGAAGTATCAACTAATGGAGGAAGAGTTATATAATTCACTTTTCCTCTCTATTTCACAAATTAGGAAGTTAGAGATAAAATTAGGATACCTGAGTGGGATCACCATATATAACACAAAATTTCTCCTCCAATTCTTTCTAGTCTAGCTTCTCGATCTGTCATTATGCCTCGAGAAGTAGAAAGAATTACAATTCCCATTCCACCTAAAATCTTAGGAATTCGTTGATAGTTGGAATAGATTCGTAGACCAGGTCGACTGATGCGTTTTAAAATAGTTCTATAGATTCCTTTCCTAGTTCTTCTATGTCGCAAGGTTGAAACCAAGAAATATTTGTTACTTTCCTGATGTTTTCGAACATTTTCAATAAAGCCTTCTCGTAGGAGTATTTTAACAATGTTTTCGGTTATATTAGTAGATATTATTCTAATCGTTCCGTTTTTCCCCATGTCGGCATTTCTTATAGAAGTAATTATATCAGCAATGGCGTCCCTACCCATGACGAATTAAAATTATTGGTGCTTCTTAATTTTGATATAATCAACATGTTTTTTTTTCTTGAATTATTAAATTATTCAAAGTATATGCGTGATACACAATCGATTAATTTGATCTATTTCATTCATATATCCTATCCTACTATAACTAAATCATAGTTTCATTTACTAGTATTTATAATACCTCCGGAGCTAATGAAACTATTTTAGTAAAATTTAATTGTCTCAATTCTCGAGCAATCGCACCAAAAACTCGAGTTCCCTTTGGATTTCCTTCTTGATCAATGACAACCGCTGCATTGTCATCATATCGTATTATCATCCCGTTGTCGCGTTTGAGTTCTTTACGTGTACGTACAATTACAGCTCTAATTATTTCTGATCTTTCTAGAGGCATATTGGGAACTGCTTCTTTGATTACAGCAACAATAATGTCACCGATATGAGCATATCGGTGATTACCAGCCCCTATGATTCGAATACACATCAATTTTCGAGCTCCGCTGTTATCCGCTACATTCAAAAGAGTCTGAGGTTGGATCATATCATTTTTATTGGAATCCGTTATTTCAATGTAAAGGATGAGAAAAAAAAGAAATAGTGTTTGTCTAGAAACCAGAAAAAATAAGTAAACCGTGCTTTTTTTTCTCTTCAATAACCCTTTTTGTTTTCTACATCTCTATATTGAAATAAGAAATTGAGTTCGTATAGGCATTTTGCATGAAGCTATTTCAATAGCTGCTCTGGCTACAGTTTCTGATACTCCGCCCATTTCATAAAGTATTCGACCCGGTTTAACAACGGATACCCAATATTCGGGGGATCCCTTCCCTGAACCCATACGTGTTTCTGTAGGTCTTACCGTAATGGGTTTGTCGGGAAATATACGTACCCATATTTTTCCACCACGACGCGCATGTCGTGTCATTGCTCTGCGCCCTGCTTCTATTTGTCTAGCTGTGATCCAAGCAGGTTCAAGGGCCTGAAGAGCATATTTGCCGAAACAAATACGATTGCCTCGACAAGATATTCCCTTCATTCTTCCTCTATGTTGCTTACGAAATCTGGTTCTTTTGGGGTTATAGTAGATGGTTATTTCTTAATCCCATCTCTACTACAGAACCGGACATGAGAGTTTCTTCTCATCCAGCTCCTCGCGAAGGAAAGGATTCAATAATATTACAGATATGTATTTAATAAAATAAATAATACACTAAACTTAAGTAATGGGATTTCATTGATATTGAATTTTTTACACGGTAAGCTGTATATCATGTATATTTATAGATTATAGATATAGATAATACCTTTTTTACTCCTATCGAATCTCGAATCAAGCAAGACAATATTGTAAAATACAAAAAATAGAGCTTTCGCGGGCGAATATTGACCCTTTCCTGTTTCATCCCTAAGGTTAATCCATGACCTCTCAGAGTAAATCAATTTGTTCTTGGTTCGTTTCGCCATCCCGCCTAATGAACGATTAGGATTCCTTTTCAATGGAATCCTTGTAGTCACAAGTTTCGTCGTTCCCATAGCTTCTCCGTTAATGGTTAGGCTTGAACTCTGCAATGGAGCTCGACAAAAAATACATTCCCGAGTCAATCTACTCAGTTTGTATTAACCCGAGGCTCTTTATTATTATTTTTATCAATACTAATGCTTTATCACACTGCCTTTTATGAGGTAATTCATAGACCCTACATATTGGAATCATATAGCATTTATATTTTTGTTCTCTCTTTCTATCACCTTTCCATTTATCTACATCCCTTTATTTTTTCTTCAAAAAAATAGATAAATATTATTATCCTTTTTTTTATGGAAAAAATTTCAGTTGTTACAACTATATGATTGATTCAGTCATATAGTGACTGTTTCTTGGAATCTAGACAATACGAAGCAATAAGTTGTTTATTAGTTTATATAGTTATTAAGTTTCATAGTGGGTTCAGTCTTTTTTTTTTCTAATCCCAACTCTAAACTCTCAAGAAAAACCTAACGAGTCACACACTAAGCATAGCAATTATACTAAAATAAGGTTAATCCATTTTTTATTCAATCTTCTAAAATTAGAATTGTTAGAATTGCTCATTTTTGTTTGATTTTAGGAAAAAAAACTTTTTTTCCAATTTTTTGTTTGTTCTATTATTAGGCAGAATGACAAAACAAATAAAGGTCTATTATTCCTCATCTACAAATATCCAAATTTTTAATCCTAATACTCCATAGATAGTTCGAATTGTATAAGAACAATGATCAATCTTAGCGCGAATTGTTTGTAGGGGAACCCTACCTTCTCTGATCCACTCGACACGTGCAATTTCTTTTCCGTCGATACGTCCCGCAATTTGCACTTGAATTCCTTTTGTATCTGTTTGTTCAGTTAATTCAATAGCTTTTTTCATTGCCTTTCGAAATGAGACTCTATTTTTTAATTGTAAAGCCATATATTCTGCAAGAATATTAGGTTGTCCATAAGGTTTTTCAATTCTTGTGATAGCAATGTTGAGTCTACGGTTTACAGAATGAAACTCTTTTTGTACATTCGTCTGTAATTCTTCAACCCCTCGCGCTCGACCTTCTATTAATAAATTTGGAAAGCCAATATGAATTATTACTTGGATCAAATCAATTCTTTTTTTAATTTCTATGCGTGCAATTCCTTCGAAACCCGAGGATATTTTCCTATTTTTTTGTACATAGTTCTTGATACAATTCCTTATTTTATCATCTTCTTGTAGACCCACGGAAAAATTTTTTGGTTGGGCAAACCAAAAGGAATGATGATTTTGGCTTGTACCAAGTCTGAAACCAAGTGGATTTATTTTTTGTCCCATATTTTTTTTTATTATCTTTCCATTCATTTTTTTTTTTTCTAAATAGAAATCTTAGATTCATCTAAAACGAATTTCGATTTCTCTTTTAATACAATTGTTATATGACAAGTGGGTTTTTTTATCGGATAACTACGCCCTCTAGCCCTAGGTTTTAACTTTTTCACAAAAGGACCCCCATTGACTTCGGCTTTACTAATGAATGAATCGGCTTCGTTCAAACCCATATTATGACTAGCGTTTGCTGCTGCGGAATAAACTAATTTTAAAATGGGATAAGATGCTCGATAAGGCATGAGTTCTAGTATCATAAGTGTTTCCTCATAAGAACGTCCACGAATTTGATCAATTGCTCTTTGAACTTTGAAAACAGACATATGTATATGTCGAGTTAAAACTTTTACTTCTCTTTCTCTACTTGAATTGGAGTTCTTGTTCTTTATCATAAGGTTATCCCCCACCCTTGTTTAATCTATCCAAAATTAACGACGAGATTTATTATCGTTTCTCGCATGTCTCGCGAAAATCAGAGTAGGCGCGAATTCTCCCAGTTTGTGACCTACCATACGATCTGTTATATAAATAGGTAAATGCTCCTTTCCATTATGAATAGCGATTGTATGGCCAATCATTGTGGGTATAATGGTAGATGCCCGAGACCAAGTTACTATTATTTCTTTCTCCTCCCTCATGTTAAGTTTTTGAATTTTTCCCGATAAATGATTGGCTACAAAAGGATTTTTTTTTAGTGAACGTGTCACAGCGGATTACTCCTTTTTTTTACATTTTAAAGATTGGCATTCTATGTCCAATAGAATATCTCGATCGAAGTATGAAGGTAAGAATAAATACCATAATGATGAATGGAAAAAAGAGAAAATCCTTTAGCTAGATAAGGGGCGGATGTAGCCAAGTGGATCAAGGCAGTGGATTGTGAATCCACCATGCGCGGGTTCAATTCCCGTCGTTCGCCCATCACATTCTTTCAAATTCCAAAAATTAGATTTTCCATATTCCTATTTACGGCGACGAAGAATAAAACTATCACTATATTTTTTCTTTTTCCTACTTCTTCTTCCAAGCGCAGGATAACCCCAAGGGGTTGTGGGTTTTTTTCTACCAATTGGGGCTCTCCCTTCACCACCCCCATGGGGATGGTCTACAGGGTTCATAACGACTCCTCTTACTATAGGACGCTTACCTAGCCAACACTTCGATCCGGCTCTACCCAAACTTTTTTGGTTCACCCCAACATTACCCACTTGTCCGACTGTTGCGAAGCAATTTTTGGATAT